ATGGCTGTTCCAAAAAACGTGACGATTGGAATATTGTACGGATTTTTATCAACTTTATCTCTTGGTCCAAACTTTTTATTCTCTTTAAGAACTTTTCTTTTTATCGGAATCCCAGAAGGCAAAGTCTTTGTTAGTGGATCTTTTGCAGGACAATTTTTAATATATCTATCTATCTATTATGCTCCATTTTACCAAACATTAATAAAACCTCATTTAATGTCTTTAGTAGTTTTGCCTTACTTAGTTTCCCGTTTTTTTTTTGTATATAAAAAAAACCGGGAAATACAAACTGTTTTTTGCTCATTGCAAAAAAACTGTACTTTTTTTATAGATGGATGTCTTATTCAATTGCTTAACCCTGTTATTTTTGGCAATTCGACATTAACAAGACTTATTAATGTTTTTCTTTTTAGATATAGTTCTAATTTTGTTTTTGTTCTTTGTGTTTTTTGTGGCTATGTTGGGAGTAATTTACTTTTGCTTCATTTTATAAAATTGCTATTTATCCGTTTGAACAAAAGTACATATACAAACTACCAAATAAAAAGATTTTGTGGTCTAATTTTTTTTTGTTATCTCTATTGTTTCCTAGGATCAGTACGAATACCATGCTCTATCTATCCGTGGCGAACAAATTTCTCTTGGGTAAAAAATGATAACGAACAAACAGATCAAAGTTTAGTATGGGACCTTGAAAAAGGTACATCTTTAGAAAAAAAGAAAGAAGATAGTTTAGTCCAAAAAAATACTTTTTCAAAATGGAAAAAATTATGGCCTTTGGAGTGGCCTGTTTTATTTTTTAATTATCAGAGATGGATACGAAATACATACATAAAACCTGGCGTAAGTTTCTTACCTTTTCTAAAAGACCGAGTATCCCAATACTTTTTTGGTCACTGCTATAGTGACGGTAAAGAAAAGCTTTGTTTTACATTATTACCAACGAAATTTATCTTAGCTAAAAATTTAGAAGATTTTAAAAAAACTTATTCTCATAATGATAAAATATGGACAAATAATTTGAAAAATAGAAAAAATGTTTTATGGAAAGAATTTAGGAATAGAGTAAATAGAATAAATAAAGCCGAAACTCTAGCGAGAGAAGAAAACCAAAAAAGATATACAGTTACAGTTAAGCCAATTCGAGTCTATGATTGGGCTTTAACTTTTCAACCAACTATGATCAAATTCGTTCTCCAACGTGTATACCAACTGATAAAAGAAAAAACTATACTTTGGCCTAAAAAAAGAAAAATGTGGATCCAGGAACGCGCGGGAAGTACAAAGAAAGAAGCATTGGAAAAAAAAATACAATTAACACTCTCTCGAGGAGAAAATTTTCAAGAATTTGAAGATCCTTTACTTTGTAAATCATCTCGTTTGTTAATGAAATATTATAAACTAGTAGAAAAATTATCGATGACAAGATGGAAAGCATTTGGGAAAGTATATAACGAGGAAAGAAAAAAACGAAAAGAAGAAAGAGCAATAGAAATTTTATGGAATAAATTAGAAAAAAGATTGAAGAAAAAAGAACTACAGGAAAAAGAGTATAAAAATGTTTACGAAATACAAAAAGGAAGGGATTCAATTACTTTCGAAATGTTTCCTGAAGAAGAAGAAATCACACCTGAAGAAAGACTTCTTCTTGCTATGGGACGAATAAAAGAAAAATTAGATTTTTATGATACAGTAAAAACTCGTTTTATTCTTCGGTTTGAAAAAACTGAACAAGACTTAATTGAACAAATTATTGTTGAAGAACAACAAAAAAAAGAACAGATGATAAAAAGTAGAACATTTTTTGATCTGTTAGATTTTTCTGATTATCAAAAGAGAAAAAATTTGCAAAACTCATATGTATATTACATAAAAAAGTCAAAAAATATAGTTTTTCATAGCTATTTTTATGGTATTAAAAATATTTGTAGTTCTTCGCTTCAAAAAGAGAACGAATATATTAAGCTTATTTTTATGGACTCAAAAAAAGAAAACGAGAAAATGCCTTGGAACTACTTTTCTTTCGATCATGTTCGTTCAATATTTCCTAATATTGAATCTTTTTCGCAATGGAAATATTTCAATTGTAAAGATCCTTTTTTTGAAAACAAAAAGAAAGAAAAAAATATAGTAATAAAAACTATATCACAAATAAATCGTAATAAGGTTTACACATATTTTATGTTCAAGCTTCTTTATAAACAAATTAATGATAAAAACTTTCCCTATAAAAACATTATCAATTTGTTTTTAGTTTTGAAAGATAAAAATAGGCATTTAGTTTTTATCTATTTTGAAAAATTAGAATCGAAAATAATTGAGGAAGAAAAACTCAAAGAAACAAATAAAAGTAAAGACATAGAACTTAATTCTATACAAAACAAAGAGATGAACTTGTCTACCCCTTCTTTTCAAAAAATTGAAGAAAGTGAAGTTCGAAAAGAACTACCTCAATGGGAATCTGATTTGATTCAAGATTTTTTATACGAAGAACAAACAAATAAATCAGATTTTCGCGCAGCTCCTTTAAAAAACGTAGGATATTATGAAGACGAATATGGCGATGATACAGAATTATTTGTCAGAGCTAAACATGCTTCGTGTAATAATCGTTTATACATGTTTAAAGGAAGCATAAGATCTCGAAAAGGAAGATCTATTAAACCTTTTCGTCTGAATTTTAGATCTTTAAAAAAACAAATACATTCTCCTGTGGTTTGTAGAATGAAAAACAAGTCCTATATAAATAGAAAGATAGACTTTCAGATAATTTTGGTTTCGATTCTAAATTTCCGTATTAGAAGTTTATGTAAAATGGTTGTTCAAGTCTTTTTAAAAATAAATAATAAGTTTATTCAAAGATTGAATCCATCAGCTATGGATAAACAATCAAAAATAGTGAAAAACCTAAGAATATCCGTGTATAAAAAAAAATACTATGCAAATTTAGCTAAATTGGATCATCATGTGTTTCATAGAATTAGGGGACCTTTATTAATAGCTCAAGCTTTCTTGAGAAGAAAACTAGTATTACCTTTATTGATTGGTATTAAAAATATCGGTCGCATTTTATTATTACAAGTTCCAGAATTTCAAGAAGACTGGGAAGAACTTTCTCAGGAAATTTATATAAATTGTACCTTTGACGGTATAGAATTTTCTGAAGAAAGCCGTCCAGGCAAATGGTGGGAAGATGGTTTTCAAATCAAAATTTTGAATCCTTTTCGTTTAAAACCTTGGCATAAACCGTTGGATACCAGTCATAGAGTTAAACCTACCTATATGTCGATAGGAGGATATGAAGTTTATACCCCTTATGGTAATAAGGTACGAACACTCGGTTTTTGGCAACCGCTTTTAGTAGAAATAAAGAAGAAACTTTCGGAACTTTCAGTAGATTTTAGTTTAACCTTTCCGTTTTTTAAAGAAGAAAACTTCTTCTCGAATATAAAAAGAGTTCAAGATCAAATTAAAAGTGTTTACTCGAAAGAAACAAATATCCATTCTCAAAAAAGATTAAATCAAATTTGGTCTAAGAACAAGAACGAATGTTTTTCAGAAAAAAATATCCAAAAATCAAGTCATCTAGATCATGATACTTGGATAATTCAAATAAAAAATAGTCTCAATTGTTTAAAAGAAGACATTCAAAAAAAATATCATGAATCATATGCTATACAAAACGAAATAGATAATTTAAGAAGAAAAATAATTAATAAGAATAAGCAATTAGAGCAATCATCTTTGACGGGAAACTCAAAAAAAAACAACATTTCAAAAAATGGGCCACTAATCAAAAATTGGTTCTTTTTTTTGCAAAAATTTGATCAAATTTTTGATATTTATAGAGATGTTTTTTTTTATTTTTTGAAAAATCTTATTTATTTATCTAGGATTTATTTCACAAGACCTCTGATAATAATTTTTAAACGAATATTTTTTTTCAATAGAAAGCAAGTAGTAAACCTTTTTTGTCTTACTCATGATAAGAGACTTTCTCAAGCATATGTTTTCCACGATATATGGCGTTGTGTAACAAAAGATAAATCTATTTTAACACAGTTTTTTGAAACAAAAACTTCGTCGTATCCATTCATTAAAAAAAACATAAAAAAATTTTTATTAGATCCAAAAAGCGGATATAAAGAACCTCAACAATATAAGAAAAAGAATTGGAAACATTGGATAAATTGTTATGATCGTTACGATTTAAATTCAGAATTCTTATGGTCTTATATAGAACCTAATTTATGGAGAAGTAAGGTTAGTCAACAATGGAAAATAAAAAAGAAAAATTTCAAAGAAGACCAAATAGAAAAAAATGCTTTGATGCTTACATCTTACAAAAAAAAAATTCTGTTTAAGCTAAATAAACGTTATAGATTGAATCTTTTAGCATATGATTATCTTGATTTCAATAAAAAAGAGATTTCTAGGTTTTTTTTAGAAAAAAAAAGAATTGGGTTGTATTCACCAAAAGGATCTTTTTCTGATTCTATCTTAAATTATAAGATGGGTTTTCAAGACACTGAAGAATTTTTAAATGAATTATCAAACAAAATCAATAATGAATTATTCACACATTTCGAAGGAATTCTGAAATTTCATTTTATTTCCGAAACAAAAACAGAACAAGAAAAACGAGAGTTTGAGATATTTTTTATAAGATATTGGATTTTTTGTAGACGAAAAAGATGCCGTTTCTGGGAAGTATGCAATAATATGCCGTCAATACAGCTACTGAGTAAAAAAAAAAAATTGTTATCAACACAGGAACGAGTGTATTTTGAATTCATAAAACTACAGAAACGTGCCTTTTTCATTCAAAAATGGAGACAAGAACAAGCAAAAAAAAAAAAATTAATACAAAAAAAAAGACTTCTAAAGAAAGCAGAAAAGGATGGTATAGATGTAAAAAAGAAAAAAGAAAGTATACACAAAGAACTAGAAATTTTGGCAGCACAACAAAAACGATTAACAAAACAAGAAAAAAAAAGAAAATTGTTAAAAAAAAGGTTTGGTTATAAATGTGCCGAAATATCTACAATAAGACAAAATTGGATCGAAAGTAAAACAGAGCAAGAAGTATTAGACAAAATAATAGATAAAAAAATCGAAAAACGAAAGTATCTTGCATCTTATTTTTGTTCCAAAAATAAAAAACAAGCGAAAGAACCTAAAAAAAACGAGAAAAAAAAAGAAGTTAAAGAGGAAACAACATTAAATATAAGTAATACGTTAGAAAAACAAGCAATACTTGAGGAAATTTTAATAGAAAAAAAGAAAAAAATTACAAATAACGAGTATAGACACCGAGAACAACATTTACAGAAGTTATTAGATTTAATTGATGATCAAAAAGATGATGATTTCATAAATGAAGAGCGTGATGATGACATGTACAGATTATTTGCTAAAACTTTACACAAAGAAATTTTGTATTGGAAAAGTATGAAAATATCTTATACCAATTTGATTAAACAATTTTCCATTTTACGAAAAATGGCAAATGATCCCAAAAGAATAAAAGTTTTTGTTAATATATATTTTCAAGATATGCCTATTGAATTTTTCTTATTTACACATGATATGAAAAAATTAGATTTTCGTAATAAAGATATAAAAAATATAATACTAAAAAGAGTAATCAAACCTGTTTCACAATTACCTATGGAAAAAGTTTTAAGACGAAGACTTATTAATATTTCATTTTTATTTCCTAAAGAAGATTTAGAGAAACAAGTGACTGAATCTTTTTTGAAACTTAACAATTTCTTTCTTGAAGATATTTTTCTTCCAAAACGTCGTAGGGAATTTCGTATATTAAATCGTTTGAATTGTAAAAAACCGAAAAAAAAAAAAAACGTTGAAGATAATTTTCATTTTAATCAAAAAATTACTAAAAATATATATTTAGAGTCGAAAATAAAAATGAAACAAACTCTTTGGCCTAGTTATCGTCTAGAGGATCTTCTTTGCATGAATAGATATTGGTTTAATACGGCTGATGGAAGTCGTAATTCTATTTGGAGAATACGTATCTTTTGTTTATTTTAAAAAGTTGTAATTCTATTTTTAGAGTATTTTTTGCTTGACAAAAAAGTGTTATATTCAATATATTGATTGATAAAAGAAAAGGTAAAAACTTATATTTGAGTTGTTTTTATATAACAATTTGTTTTGAACTGTTCTTTTTCTATTTCTTTTTTTATTGTTTTGGATACTAAAATGTCTAGTATCCAAACATACTATCTCCCTCCCCCCTTTTTTGTGTTTATTAAATTAGATCAGAGCAACAGGAGTCGAACCTGCGACTTAAACACTCCGTGATATCAACGACCATCTAGATCAGGCTCCGTTTATTTTTTAATGAATCTATATCTAATTGGATATTTTTGTATTTTTATAATAAAAACAATTTTTCAATAGTTTTCTATTTATTTCTATTTAATATAGAAATAAGCCGCCATGGTGAAATAGGTAGACACGCTGCTCTTAGGAAGCAGTGCTTGAGCTTCTCGGTTCGAGTCCGAGTGGCGGCAAAACCTACTATTTAGTTCAACAGTTTAAATATGTTAGTTTTTTTTTAGTTAAGGAGGACCTATGTTATTTGTAACTTTAGAACAAATATTCAATCAATTCTATTTTTCTCTAATTTTAGTAATTGCTTTTATTTTTGGGGGAATCTTTTTTTACCCAGTAAAAGAACTAAGAATTTCTGGGAAAAGAGGCTTAATTTTTACTTTTTTTTGTTTAACGATAGTATTAATAATTCGTTGGTTTTCCTCAAGACATTTACCATTAAGTAATTTATATGAATCTTTAATATTTATCTCATGGAATTCATGTTTGATCCAGATTATTCTGGAAGTTTTAAATCCTAATATTCGTTGGTTGGGTGCAATTACAACACCAAGCGCTATGTTTACTCACGGGTTTGCTACTTTAGTTCTTCCTAAAGAAATGCAACAAACCGAAACGGTAGTACCTTCTTTACAAACTCATTGGTTAATGATGCATGTCATTATAATATTACTTGCATATATAATTCTTTTATGTGGATCTTTAGCTTCTATTGCTCTCTTAATTTTGAGTTCAAAGGAAAAATTTTCTTTATCTCTTTTTTTATGTTCAAATATTAGTGTAGAAAAAAAAGAGAAAAGTTATTTTCCTTTTTTAGTAGAAAATTTCCGTAAACTTCAACTAATTCAACAATTAGATCAATTGGGTTATTATACACTATTTATCGGTTTTATCCTTTTAACTATAGGTATTCTTTCAGGAGCAGTATGGGCTAACGAAGCTTGGGGATCTTATTGGAATTGGGACCCAAAAGAAATTTGGGCGTTAATAACATGGCTAATTTTTGCAATCTATATTCATATAAGATTGAATAAAGGGTGGAAAGGTAAAAAACCAGCGCTTGTAGCTTCTATTGGATTTTTGTTTGTTTGGATATGCTATTTTGGTGTCAATCTTTTAGGGATAGGTTTTCATAGTTATGGATGGTTCATTTATAATGGTTAAATGAAAAAGAAAGTAATCCAAGGTGAAAAAACATCTATGTAAAAAGATGTTTTTTCACCTTGGATAAACAAACTTTTTAAAGACTGTTTCTTTATAAGTTTTTACTTAATAAGCTAGTCCCATACTACGAGTGGTTTCGTTTTTTAAATAAACACGTACACTTAAAAAATCTGTTGGACAAGCAGATTCACATCTTTTACAACCTATGCAATCTTCTGTTCGTGGAGCAGAAGCTATTTGCTTAGCCTTACAACCGGTCCAAGGGACCATTTCTAAAACATCAGTAGGACATGCTCGTACACATTGCGTACAACCAATGCATGTATCATAAATTTTGACTGAATGAGCCATTTATTCTCCATATAATATTATATTTTTTTTTTTTTAATCATCTTTTAATAAAATTTTATCTGTTTATTTTTATTGTTTTAATGACTTGAACCCTTGATATTTTGAATAGATATGATCGATAATCTTAAAATTACTAAGGATTTTTTTGAATTTCAATGCTTTTGCTCGCCAAAGCTTTTTGTTATTCCCAGATTTCCGTTTTTTTGGAACAGCCATTTTTTTGTTTTTTTAATAGATTTTATTTTGTAAAAAATTCCTTATAAATTAAGTTGAAAACTTATGATAAACAAATTAGTTTGGTTTGGAACCAAGTTTCTTTTTATTGTATAAGTAAAGAAGAAGTCGCTTCCGTTTGATCAAAAGTTTCCGCAGACTCCTTTGGGAGGAATAGTCTTTTTTATGTGTCCCGAGGTGTCTACTGAGTTTTTGAACTCGATTGGTGAAAAACCATACTTGAGATTCGATGGATCCTCTCTTTTTCTCAGGAATGGAAGAGAAATGAATGTCAAAAGTATTGATCATAAAAACAAACTTGAATCAAAGGGAAAAGTGGAATAGAATCATTTCCTGTATGTCTCCAAGGATTATGAAATATGTTAGTGTTGACGTTCCGATGGATCTTCTTGTTTGTTAATTCTCACCAGAGTAGCCCGATCTAAGTTTTCTAAATTTTCATTCCGTCTTAGAGGACGGGTAATTAATTCAAGCACGTCTCTTGCATTGGAAAATCCATGAATCTGAGCAAAAGTAAATTCAATGGACCATTTTGTACTAATTCCTCTTGCCTCTAATGGGTTCGCGTGAGCCATTCCCGTGATGGCCAGGTCAGGTTGTAACTCCCGCATACGCCGTATTTGATTGGAATTGTCTGGTTTTTCCACAATTCGTGGTATTGGTATACACTTCTTTCTACAGGAATCACGTAAAAGTGCTAATTCAGCAGCTTGATATCTTTTATCCATATATGGAATGCCTATTTCATAAACGATCATTCCACATCTGATTAATAATCTTGCTAAAGAGACTTCTAGCAAGTTATCTCCCATGAAGAAGACGGATTTTCCCTGTACCAAATCAAGATAATCCTTGCAACTTTGCCAAATCTGTTCTTCTCTTTGCTCTAGACCCTGGGGTTCAATCTCCAAAACAGAACAAATCTTTTCAATCCAAGCCCGTGTCCCGTCCGGTCCAATCGGGAAAGGAGCTACAATTAATTCACAATTGTCCCGTCTTAGTAAAGTGGTTGCTGTACGGCTTAAAAAAGGGTTCACACCACAGAC